TGAAATAATGGAATTGGAACTTGTTTGGTCAAGTAACGGAAACTCAATCAAACTCATGACTGTCTCAATGGAATCTTTTCCTTCTTTTTTTTTTTTGTCTGAATATTCAGTTAAGACCATTCCAAGGCTCCTTTTCGCCATGCATAAACTAAACCAACAACTAGGATAAGCACGAAAATGAAAGCTTCGATAAAAACGGATACACCCAATACGTCAAAACTCATTGCCCAAGGGTAGAGAAAGACTGTTTCCACATCAAAAACAACAAAAACTAGCGCAAACATGTAATAGCGTATTCGGAATTGTAACCAAGCACCCCCCATAGGTTCTATACCCGATTCATAACTAGAAAGCTTCTCTGGTCCTTCATTAATCGGGGCTAAAAGTCCTGAAATCCAAAATACCAAAATAGGAATAAGGCTTGCTATTATTAGAAATGTCCAAAAAATATCATATTCGTGAAGCAGGAACATAAATGTACTCCCATTAATGTGGAATAGGCGGAACTGAAATTAGTTAATTCAGTTGGCATTGTCAATTTTTCCAGAACTTCTCTCTTTTCCTCGGTGAAACAAGAATCTCTTTTGCTCAAACCAAAGAGCGCTTATTTTACCTTTTGTTTCTTTTGTGCCATGTCTTCCTTAAGGATTCATCCAATGGAATCCCCACTATCTTTCTTTTGGATTTCCATTCTATTTAGATATGGTATAGACCTAATTCTTATACAAAGAAAACTCTTTTGCTTCACTTTGTCTCGTTTTCTCTAGAATCTCTAGAAAAAGAATTGCTCTATCCTTTATTTAAGGATAGTTAGAGACTATTAAATAAAAAAAAGTAACTAATGTATATTATAGTAATATACTTCAAAGAAAGTAGGAATTCGCAAAATGGAGAAAATCGTTGCAGTCATTATAGGAAAGTCTAGGGATTTAGGGTATATCCTATTTTATTTCAAGGAGGATGGAATTCAAAGCGGATAAGGGATCTTTCCTTCTATTGATTTGATTGAAATTCTTTTTTCTTTTCCTGTCTCTATGATTTTCGATAAATGAGCCTGTGGTAATGCTTTTATCTCTATTCTAGGTCGCAAGCGACTGTCGAGTCTATAAACAAGTACTAATAAGGAAAAGAAAACTATACTAAAGGAAACATAGGATATCCATCCTAAAATCTAAAAAAAAGAAAAGACATATATATTAGTAGGGCTATACGGATTCGAACCGTAGACCTTCTCGGTAAAACAGATCAAACGGATTATTATCGAAATGATTCGAACTGTTTCAAAGACCCAACATGCATTTTTCTGCATTGGGCTCTTTCATCAACTGATGTAAAGATCAGTTAATCCGCCATAGTTTTTCTTTACGGAAAGATAATAAGATGGCTCCCTGTGCTCTGATTGATTATTTGTATTATGATCTATCTAGGAGCAATACCAAAGTGTTTCAAAGGAGGATTACCTTGACTTAGGTCTGCCTACGGCCTAAATTAAATCAACCTAAGTGAAATGGAGTCTCTATCGTTCCGCTGCAAGAGTTCACTATGAGACTTCATACACCTTAAAGTTCATAGAACGAAAAGAAGTTTTTTGGAGGCCCTTATCCTCATTATGCCTAGCATTGAGTGGGCTGGATATTTACCTTATCAACTAGCAAATCAATAGGGGTTCTATTTGATTAGGAACCAGAATTGGCACCCGAATCGGACTGAACCGACTTTTTGTCAGGCTACTGTTCTCCTATTCTCTCGAATCCATGAAGTAAGACATTGATTTTGCAATAAGCTCAATTATGTTCATTGCATAATAAGTTCCCTTGAAAAGCATTGGCGCACGTGTAAGCGAGTTGCTCTACCGAACTGAGCTATAGCCCTTGTCAGAGATATCTTAACATATAGAGAATTTCTTGTCAAGATGAATATTCTCTAATGCCATAGGATATCCCTTTGATCTATTTACTATATACCATACCAATACTGGAGCGGTATTGCTTATAAAAAGGATTCGATCTATAATCGATCGAAGTAATGCGGCTTCTTTTGTGATGATAAATTGCCTACTTAACTCAGTGGTTAGAGTACTGCTTTCATACGGCGGGAGTCATTGGTTCAAATCCAATAGTAGGTAGGTAGGTAGAAAAATTACTAGATAGCATTGGACTTACTTCGCTTCGCTATCTAATAACTTTTTCTACCCTTCTTTCCTTTTCTTTGTATCAACGGAACCTTCGGATTGTCTTCAATTAGATGGGGGAATCCAATTGATAGCCTCGACTCGTATCCTAGCCCGTTTGAGAGCTAGCTTTGCTTCAACCAATTCTTTCGTACCCTCAGCTCTACTCAAGTTAGCTTCGGCTATTTCAAGTGCCTGTTGAGCTTCTTCTGGATCAATGTCACTACCCAGTTCTGCATCATTTCCTAAAATGATGATCTCATTATTAACTATTCTTGCAAAACCACTCCACAGAACCGCCGTTAACCATTGGTCGTTGAGGAGGCGTATTCTCAAAGGACCCATATCTACAGCTGTGTTAATGGGGGCGTGGTTTGGTAATACACCAATTTGGCCGCTATTAGTAGATAAAATGATTTCTTTCACTTCACAATCCCAAATAATTCGTTTAGGAGTCAGTACATAAAGATTTAATTTCATTTCTTCAATTTGTTCTCCTCTTCTAAGTTTATAGCTTTCGTGCTAGCTTCATCGATGTTCCCCACCAAATAAAAAGCCTGTTCGGGTAGGCCATCTAATTCTCCGGAAAGGATTAGTTGAAACCCCCTAATTGTTTCTGCAAGACTAACATACTTTCCTGGAGAACCGGTAAAAACTTCTGCCACAAAGAACGGTTGTGATAAGAACCGCTCAATTTTTCGTGCTCTTGCTACAGTTAAACGATCCTCCTCCGATAATTCATCCAACCCAAGAATTGCAATAATGTCCTGAAGTTCCTTGTAACGCTGTAAAGTTTCCTTAACTCTTTGCGCAGTTTCATAATGGTCCTTGCCAACGATCCGAGGCTGTAACATAGTTGAGGTTGAATCTAAAGGGTCTACTGCGGGATAAATACCCTTGGAAGCTAATCCTCTGGAAAGTACGGTAGTAGCGTCCAAATGTGCAAATGTTGTGGCAGGAGCAGGGTCGGTCAAATCGTCCGCAGGTACATAAACGGCTTGGATCGAAGTTATCGATCCCTTGTTGGTAGAAGTAATTCTTTCTTGTAAAGAACCCATTTCTGTACTAAGGGTAGGTTGATAACCCACTGCGGAGGGCATTCTCCCTAATAAGGCGGATACCTCCGATCCCGCTTGAACAAAACGAAAGATATTATCGATGAATAAAAGCACGTCTTGCTTATTAACATCTCGGAAATATTCTGCCATAGTTAGGGCAGTTAAACCGACTCTCATACGAGCTCCCGGCGGTTCATTCATTTGGCCATAGACTAGAGCGACCTTTGATTCCTCAATATTTTTTTCATTAATTACTCCAGATTCCTTCATTTCCATATAAAGATCATTTCCTTCACGAGTCCGTTCCCCTACTCCGCCAAATACGGATACGCCTCCATGAGCTTTAGCAATGTTATTGATTAATTCCATGATGAGTACTGTTTTACCTACTCCTGCCCCCCCAAATAGTCCGATTTTTCCTCCACGCCGATAAGGAGCTAAAAGATCGACCACCTTAATACCTGTTTCAAAGATAGATAATTTCGTATCTAACTCAATAAAGGCAGGCGCGGATCTATGAATAGGGAATGTTGCACTAGTATCTACAGGACCCAAATTGTCAATAGGCTCCCCAAGAACGTTAAAAATTCGTCCGAGAGTAGCTCCACCGACCGGAACACTAAGAGGAGCTCCTGTGTCAATCACTTCCATTCCTCTCATCAACCCGTCTGTAGCACTCATAGCTACAGCTCTAACTCGATTATTTCCTAATAATTGTTGTACCTCACAAGTCACATTAATTTGCTTATCGGCAGTGTCCCGACTCTTGACTATCAAAGCGTTATAAATATAAGGCAACTTGCCCGGGGGAAAAGTGATATCCAGCACGGGTCCAATAATTTGATCAATACGCCCTGCATTTTTTTCTTCAATTGTGGAAACCCCGGGACGCGAAGTAGTAGGATTGGTTCTCATAATTATCACATAATTCTAAAAAAAGGAATTTGTCGAAATTTTGCTTTTTTTCTTGTTGAATAATGCCAAATCAAATAAAAAAAAATATCCAAAAATCCAAAAGTTAAAAGGAAATGAATAAGTTAATTCAATAAAAAAGAAAAGGGGACTAGCACTTGATTTCGTTGCCTAAGCGAATCCCATTCACTCGTTTACTCATGGAATGAGTCCGGTGGAAAGTTCAATCAATCTTTTTTTCATAGACATTTTTCCTTTTGTCAAGGATTTTTGCCTCCTATACTTTCCTGTCTAGGACTTCGATATACAAAATATATACTACTGTGAAGCATAGATTGCTGTCAACAGAGAATTTTCTTAGTATTTAGGTATTTAGATTCAAAATAAGAAAGGGGCTTATTAAGATAAGAACTTCTAAAATTGTAAAATAAGAATTAAGGGATTAGTTTGGGTTGCGCTATATCTATCAAAGAGTATACAATAATGATGGATTTGGTGAATCAAATCTATGGTTTAATAATGAACCATGTTAACTTACCATAACAACAACTCAATCCCTATCGAATTCCTATAGTAGAATTCCTATAGGATAGAACGTACACAGGGTGTACGCATTATATATGAATGAAACATATTCATTAACTTAAGCATACTCCCTTTTTTTTAATGAGTTGATATTAATTGAATATCTTTTTTTTTTTTTAAGATTTTTGCAAAATTTACGCTTAGTCCATATCGAGTAGACCCTGTCGTTGTGAGAATTCTTAATTCATGAGTTGTAGGGAGGGACTTATGTCACCACAAACAGAAACTAAAGCAGGTGTTGGATTTCAAGCTGGTGTTAAAGATTATAAATTGACTTACTACACCCCGGAATACGAAACCAAGGATACTGATATCTTGGCAGCATTCCGAGTAACTCCTCAGCCCGGGGTTCCGCCTGAAGAAGCAGGGGCTGCAGTAGCTGCGGAATCTTCTACTGGTACATGGACAACTGTTTGGACTGATGGACTTACCAGTCTTGATCGTTACAAAGGACGATGCTATCACATCGAACCCGTTCCTGGGGAAGACAGTCAATATATCTGTTATGTAGCTTATCCATTAGATCTATTTGAAGAGGGTTCTGTTACTAACATGTTTACTTCCATTGTGGGTAACGTATTTGGTTTCAAAGCCCTACGCGCTCTACGTTTGGAGGATCTACGAATTCCTCCTGCTTATTCAAAAACTTTCCAAGGTCCGCCTCATGGTATCCAAGTTGAAAGGGATAAGTTGAACAAGTATGGTCGTCCTTTATTGGGATGTACTATTAAACCCAAATTGGGATTATCCGCAAAAAATTACGGTAGAGCATGTTATGAGTGTCTACGCGGTGGACTTGATTTTACCAAAGATGATGAAAACGTAAACTCACAACCATTTATGCGCTGGAGAGACCGTTTTGTCTTTTGTGCCGAAGCAATTTATAAAGCACAAGCCGAAACCGGCGAAATCAAGGGGCATTACTTGAATGCGACTGCAGGTACATGCGAAGAAATGATTAAGAGAGCTGTATTTGCGAGGGAATTAGGGGTTCCTATTATAATGCATGACTACTTAACTGGAGGATTCACCGCAAATACTACTTTGTCTAATTATTGCCGCGACAACGGCCTACTTCTTCACATTCACCGAGCAATGCATGCAGTTATTGATAGACAGAAAAATCATGGTATGCATTTCCGTGTATTAGCTAAAGCATTGCGTATGTCTGGGGGAGATCATATCCACGCCGGTACAGTAGTAGGTAAGCTAGAAGGGGAACGCGAAATGACTTTAGGTTTTGTTGATTTATTGCGCGATGATTATATTGAAAAAGATCGTTCTCGCGGTATCTTTTTCACGCAAGACTGGGTATCCATGCCAGGTGTTATACCTGTGGCTTCAGGGGGTATTCATGTTTGGCATATGCCAGCTCTGACCGAAATCTTTGGAGATGATTCCGTATTACAATTTGGTGGAGGAACTTTAGGACATCCTTGGGGGAATGCGCCAGGTGCAGCAGCTAATCGGGTGGCTTTAGAAGCCTGTGTACAAGCTCGTAACGAAGGGCGCGATCTTGCTCGTGAAGGTAATGAAATTATCCGCGCAGCTTGCAAATGGAGTCCTGAACTAGCCGCAGCTTGTGAAGTATGGAAAGCGATCACATTCGATTTCAAGCCGGTAGATACCATCGATTAAGTAGATAAAACTAGATATAAAGAAGGTCTAAATAAAAAAGAAGCGAAATAGAAAGAGAAAAATAAGTTACGAAATGCAGTAATTCTTCTTTATTCTTATAATTGATTGCAATGAAATTTGGCTCGATCTTTTAAAAGATCGAGCCAAATTTCAATATATCTTGATACGATCATGAGACTTGACAAATCGAGATTCTTCTATTCTATATATCTAGAATATAGAAAGATATAATACAATAAACAAATACAAATCAAAATATAGTATTATCATACGATATGGATGGAATCAAATACGCAGTATTTACAGAAAAAAGTCTTCGTTTATTGGGAAAGAATCAATATACTTTTAATGTCGAATCGGGATTCACTAAGACAGAAATAAAGCATTGGGTTGAGCTCTTCTTTGGTGTTAAGGTAGTAGCTGTGAATAGCCATCGACTACCCGGAAAGGGTAGAAGAATGGGACCTATTCTGGGACATACAATGCATTACAGACGTATGATCATTATCCTTCAACCGGGTTATTCTATTCCACTTCTACTTTAATTAAATTAAAGGGTATTCTGAAAGAGGTATTTCTTTCATTTTCACAATTGCTTTTTTTGAATCCAATTTCAAGTTCGATTAGAAAGATAGAAAGACCATGAGAATGGAAAAAGAAAAATCAAATTATCCATTCCATTCATTTTTTTTATAGATAAAGATAAACAATACTACTATTATAGAATACTTTAGTTAGTATTCTTTATCTAAAAAAATCTTTATTTTGCAAACTCAAAAATACAATAGTCAATATTCCTTATAATAGATATACTTAATTATATCATAAGAATCTTAAGATATATTTCGAATAGATAGAAATAGTAAATTGGAATTGAGACACCTATTCTATGACAGATTTAAACTTACCCTCTATTTTCGTCCCTTTAGTAGGCTTAGTATTTCCGGCAATTGCAATGGCTTCTTTATTTCTTTATGTGCAGAAAAATAAGATTGTCTAGAACCGACAGGGCCAAATTTGCTCAATGTATTTCCAGGATCATAATACAAATATTTTTTAGTGTAAGTAATATATTAATATGATAGGGTATGTAGCTCTTTCTACACACAAATGAAAAATGTCTATGGATGCAGATATAGGCTACGAGCAAAATACGAGCAAAAAAGCATACATATGCGTAGCCGAGTATACGAGTTTTTTTAAGTGGATCCAGAAATTTTTTGAATAGAAAGTCAATGTATCTAACCAATTATTTCACAGGAGTACTAGCTGCTGAAGGCGATTTCAGAATCAAAAAAGTAAAGTCAAAATCATTTAGCTTATTCTCTCAATTTCAATTAACCGCTTTAGTATATCTAATATGAATTGGCGATCAGAACACATATGGATAGAACTTCTAAAAGGTTCTCGAAAAAGAGGTAATTTTTTCTGGGCCTGTATTCTTTTTCTAGGTTCATTAGGATTCTTAGCGGTTGGGGCTTCCAGTTATCTTGGTAAGAATATGATATCCGTACTTCCATCTCAACAAATTCTTTTTTTTCCACAGGGGGTCGTGATGTCTTTCTACGGAATCGCGGGCCTATTCATTAGCTCCTATTTGTGGTGCACTATTTTGTGGAATGTAGGCAGTGGTTATGACCGATTTGATAGAAAAGAGGGAATAGTGTGCATTTTTCGTTGGGGATTCCCTGGAATAAAACGTCGCATCTTCCTTCGATTCCTTGTGCGGGATATCCAATCAATTAGAATTGAGGTTAAAGAGGGTCTTTATCCTCGTCGTATCCTTTATATGGAAATACGTGGCCAGGGAGTCATTCCCTTGACTCGTACCGATGAAAAGTTTTTTACTCCACGAGAAATTGAACAAAAAGCTGCCGAATTGGCCTATTTCTTGCGCGTACCAATTGAAGTATTTTGAGTACCAATTGCAATTTTTTTAATTTAAATTGTAAGGGTATTTTCTAGTATTTATCTAAAGGAAGGAACAACCGAGGATAAGAGAAAATTGCTTCTAATTTGTTTTGTCCAAGTGAGATATATGGCCTAATATTCTTCCCTTTTCATATGAAAGAGCTTTTTTTTTATTCGATTTCTCTATTCCACTCCATTTAGATCTAAGAAAGAACCCAATACAATGAAATTCCACTAGTATACAAAAAGAGAAATAGATACAAACACAAGGTCTCAAACCTTGTTATAGAATTTTGGCTTCAAAAAAAAAAGAAATATCATATAGAGTCAGCGAATGAAGCGGATTCATTAACAACTCAATTTACAGATCAAAAATGAAAAAAAAGAAAGCATTGCCTTCTTTCCTATATCTTGTATTTAGCGTACTTTTGCCCTGGGGAGTCTCTTTCTCTTTTAACAAATGTCTGGAACTTTGGATTAAGAATTGGTGGAATACCAGGCAACCTGAAACTCTCTTAACGGATATTCAAGAGAAAAGGATTCTAGAAGGATTCATAGAATTAGAAGAGCTTTTTCTCTTGGACGAAATGATAAAAGAGAAACCGAAGACACATGTACAAAAACCTCCTATAGGAATACACAAGGAAATAATACAATTGGCCAAAATAGATAATGAGGACCATCTCCAGATCATTTTGCATTTCTTAACAAATATAATCTGTTTGGCTATTCTAAGTGGTTCTTTTTTTCTGGGTAAAGAGGAACTTGTCATTTTGAATTCTTGGGTTCAGGAATTCTTCTATAACTTAAATGACTCAATAAAAGCTTTTTTTATTCTTTTAGTTACGGATTTTTTTGTTGGATTTCACTCCACCCGCGGTTGGGAACTACTAATTCGTTGGGTCTACAACGATCTTGGATGGGCTCCTAACGAGCTAATTTTCACTATTTTTGTTTGTAGTTTTCCTGTGATTCTAGACACGTGTTTGAAATTTTGGGTCTTTTTTTGTTTAAACCGTCTATCTCCTTCGCTTGTAGTCATTTATCATTCAATTAGTGAAGCATAATTGGCTTTCCTAACTTTAGAAAGAAAGCCCTTTTCCTTTTTAACAAAATTCTTTCTATTTCTACCTGCTCAAGGTATTCATCATTTCAGTACAACTGTTGCAGTAGAATGACAACAGACTCGTGTATAGGGAACTAGATTAACTTAGCTACCTATCTAATTTATTGTAGAAATTCCGGGATCCGCAATTGGACATGGAAAATAGAAATACTTTTTCTTGGTTAAAGGAACAGATGATTCGATCGATTTCTGTATCGATCATGATATACGTAATAACTCGGACATCTATTTCAAATGCATATCCCATTTTTGCGCAGCAGGGTTATGAAAACCCGCGGGAAGCAACTGGACGAATTGTATGTGCCAACTGCCATTTAGCTAATAAGCCCGTGGATATTGAAGTTCCCCAAGCTGTGCTTCCCGATACTGTATTTGAAGCAGTTCTTCGAATCCCTTATGATATGCAGCTGAAACAAGTTCTTGCTAATGGGAAAAAGGGAGGGTTGAATGTGGGTGCTGTTCTTATTTTGCCTGAGGGATTCGAATTAGCGCCGCCCGACCGTATTTCTCCTGAGTTGAAAGAAAAGATAGGAAATCTCTCTTTTCAGAGTTATCGTCCCAATAAAAAAAATATTCTTGTGATAGGCCCTGTTCCTGGTA